ATATTTTATCTTAAATTAAACTAAAAAAAAAAGGATGAAAAAATATCTATAAATTTTATATTTATATATTAAATATAATAATATTAAATTAATATATATAACAAATATAACATATAACAAATATAACAAATATAACAATATAACAACAGAGGGCATTTATTTTATTATATCTCCCAGTACGAGACTTATTGTATTCAATGCGTTGAATTGCGAGGAGCCCTTACATATAACAACGCATAGGTTCCTATACCCAAAACCAAAAATAGGTGGGGATTTAGGATCAATTCATTCTCTCTGAAACAATGAGTTGGGTTGCTCTTTCGCAAAAAGTGAAGTGAATAAGTTCGGGGTTCCTAACTCGTCTAAGTGCAAACGGATCCCAAATTTTATTGCCTTTTGAATCATGAGCAATTGAGTTTGAGTATATTATCCGGGCTCATGTCATGATCTTACCTTAAAAAATAACTATTTCTTTAGGTATACCAAAGAAAGGTATACTAACTATTTGATCATGTATAGGAAAAGGGACATTTTTTTAGCTATGTAATTCACTCAGGAAAATTAATGAAAATGAAAAAGAATGGGTTTGCTTATCCTAAATTTGGAAAATATCAGTCGATTGGTTCCATTGAAATTTATTTGAGTTTCATGTTCCGAACGATTCCTGTGAGCGAGAATGTGGGAATGATTCTATTTCAATGGAACAACCAACCGTCCAGCGACAAACAACAAATAATAATGAAGAAATAAAAAACTCTACTATGTATATGTTATATGTAAAAGTAAAAAAAAAAAAAGATTAAATTAATTAAATAAAATTAAAATATAAATTAAATTAAAAAAAATTAGGGCTATACGGACTCGAACCGTAGACCTTCTCGGTAAAACAGATCAAACTGATTATTATCGAAATGATTCGAACTGTTTCAAAGACCCAACGTGCATTTTTTTTTTTTGCATTGGGCTCTTTCATCAACTGATATAAATATCAGCGAGTCTGCCATCCTTTTTCTTAACAGAAAGATAACGAGATGGCTCCGCGTGCTCTGACTCTTTATTTTTATTCAGTAGCAATACCAAAGTGTTTCAAAAAAGAGTTATCTTGACGTAGGTCTGCCTTCGGCCTATATCAACCTAAGTTAAATGGAGTCTCTATCGCTCTGCCCAAAGCATCAAATATGAAACTTCATACACCTTCAAGTTCATAGGACAAAAAGAGATTTTTTTGAGGTACTTATACTCATTATGCCTAGCATTGAATGGACTGAATATTCACCTTATCAATTATCAAATCAATAATGGGTTCTATTTCTTGGCGCCTAAATTGGAACCTCAATTGGACCAACCAACTATATTGTCAGGCTATTGTTCTCTTGTTCCTTAGAATACATGGGAGTAAGACGTCGACTTTTTACTAAGATAAATTCTGTTGATTATATGATGGACTCCTCTGAAAAAACATTGGCGCGCGTGTAAACGAGGTGCTCTACCAACTGAGCTATGGCCCTTGTGTTTGTGATAAATATTTTATCATTATATAAATTCTTGTCAAGGCAAGGTGAGTATTGCATAATCTGACATGATAGCTCTCTGATCTATTTCCTGTCAAGGGTATTGCTTAGAAATAAGATTCCATCTATAATCTATCAATGTGACGGGTTCCTTTTTTTTTTTTTTATGATAATAAATGACCTACTTAACCCAGCGGTTAGAGTATTGCTTTCATACGGCAGGAGTCATTGGTTCAAATCCAATAGTAGGTAGAACTTATTAGATACCATTGGCTGCGGTATCTAATAAGTATTTCTACCCACCTTCTTTTTTTGATTGATTTTGTATCTTTTCCATACCCTACTACTTCTTATTTTTTTATTTTTTCTTATTTTATTTTTTGTTGCACCAAAATCTGATTACACTTGATTGGATTCAATCGGTAAAATCCTAACCTAATATGGTGTATTGTATAAGGTATAAGCTAAATTTCTTTTTCTTTCTTTTCTTTATTATTATTTTATTATTTTTTTCTTTCTTTTCTTTATTATTCTCTTTTTCTTTCTTTATTATTATTCTATTCGGACGCACCAACAGCTAGTTATAAAATTGTATTGATAGCCTCGACTCGCGTCCTAGCTCGTCGGAGAGCTAAATTTGCCTCAATTGTTTGTCTCTTGCCTTCAGCGCTACTTAAATTAGCTTCAGCTATTTCAAGAGTTTGTTGAGCTTCTTGCGGATCAATGTCACTGCCCCTCTCTGCATCATTTACTAAAATGGTTATTTCATTATTGCCTATTCTAGCGAAACCGCCCATCAGAGCTATTGTTAACCATTGGTCGTTAAGACGTATTCTCAAGATTCCTATATCTACAGCTGTGGCAATAGGTGCGTGATTTGGTAATACACCAATTTGTCCGCTATTAGTCGATAAAATGATTTCTTTCACTTCCGAATCCCAAACAATTCGATTAGGGGTGAGTACACATAGATTTAAGGTCATTTCTTC